GCTCAGTCTATCTCTCATGGTTATCATTAAACTTTATTCAATCAAATCGAGTTAGTCATATGCTTAACACTAGCTGTTTGGAAGCAGTTCATTTTTACCTCTAAAACAGACCGTTTCGTTAACCTATTTGGGCAGATCTCCCTCTAAACCTGCCCTAAAGACTGCCTATTCATGTTTCAGTTCCCGGATGTGTAAGCAATCAGTCAGACTGTAGCTGCTTGTCCTTGCTTAAATAACGTGAAAGTAAGGTTTTTGAGAGCAGATTCCTACTCGCGTGTGCTATCTATATCTATAAGCGAGAGGGGAAATCGCTTGAATTTAATGCTTCAGTAGTCTCATCTCTCCCCCGAAATCACGTCGATCAACTTAAAATCGTAAGAGAATCTAAAATCTAGAATGTCTGTTGAACGGAACTTGATCGCGTGGTCATTCCTTCTTTCAAGATAACAGGATCATTTTTAACCCAAAGGGCACTGAAGGTGACGCAAACTTGAAAGATGGATGGAGCATGTGGATTGGGTTCCTTTCTCAGCCAGTCGACTGAACATAGCGGGAGAGGGATTGATCACGGCTCACTAGCTGAATGCGAGTGAAGTCAAGAATCCAAAGGAATAGGTATGGGCTCATGGGCTCACTTTCGGGTGCAGTCGGGCAGGCATTGACCGTTCCATGTCGAACCCTAGGTGAGACAGATCTAGTAGTCAGCTAGGGCGCTTTGATCATTCCTTCGATCGTGTCTGACGTTCGGGTACGAGAAGCGAGGGGGGACAACTAGCTTAAGAATCTGGGTAGCCGTCCAGGTCAAAGATGACTGCTACTCAACATCACTCCCAAACTTCGCATTGGGGAGATAAAGTGGCTTTGTCAATGCGAATTTCCCTTCATAAATAGCATTTTCTGTTTCACCTTGATTTGATTATGAGACCTAAAAATGGACAGTTTTTCCTGCTTTTTCTTACTCCCAACTGACAACAGGAAGAGGGGAACCGTCAGAGTGAAGAGTTGTTTGCCTGGCTCACTGCTATGACTATGATAGGAATGAGGAATGACAAGACGAGCCAAAGGAATCATAAGAGGTTTCTGGGACCACCGCATCATCTGATGTTTCTGGGACGAGCAACTGCTTCCCCTTGGTGTGAGGCTCAAAGCAGCACCTCTGCTGGGATAAAAACCACCAGCTAATTGCTTTGAACAGGAAGTTTCTCTCCCAAACCTCAAGTGAAAGATTGGGAAGCGCCCCTAGCTGTCTCACCTCTTGAACTGCTTCCAATCCTGGATTTCCACACCGAACCACAGAGGAAGCGGATGAGGAAAGCAAAGTCCCAAGGTCTAGCACCCGCACAACCAGGTGTCAAAGGTCTCACTGGCTAGTGGCAATTTGTCACTGGCAAGTGGAAGGTTGTCACTGTGCTGGTGTGACATTCAGTAGCAGTCCATGCATGGAAGAAGGAGTTGACTCTACCACGAAATCCAGAGAGGGTAAAAGATACAAAGCCAAGCCCTTGTCATCAGTTCGCTCTCGCCTTTGCGTTCCTACCAACCTCTCGGAATGCTGCCCCCTGCTCTTGAAGATCTTGAATTCTAGCAGCTGCTGATTGTCATCGTTGACGTCGAACCAGGGCTAGTGAGGATATCGATTCGACGGCCATGTTCACTAAGACAAAAGACGAGCTAGGGCTCTCAAAGGTCCCCCTCTTATTGGCATCTCAAACTACGATTTCTCACTAATGCACTTGGCATTTGAACCAATTCCATCTCAAGCAGCAGGAACCTCTCAAGCAGAAGACAGTCATGCGCAAGCCTGCGAACTGAGCTCCGACTCGCCATTCCACGAGTGAACCTCTAAACTGGAGCCAAAGCAGCTTCTACCTCTCATGCTTGTACGCCCGCTCCATCCTACCTCTTAGGCAATTCACTCTAATTTCTAATTTGCCTAACAAATAGGCCTTCCCTACCTGACGATGTCCAGGTGGAACTTCGCCCGCACTCCTTCATGCCAGTCATTGTGTTTGCTCAATCAACAAGCTAACTGAAATGATTGGAAGATTCATGAGAATGAACTGCTTTTCACACGAATCTTCAAACCAATCAAACTACTCGAATGAGTCTTTCCTTGCCCTTGGCACTTTGAGACGTGCTTTGACCTTTTGGACGAATCCATATTGTTTGACTTGACACCTCGGTGCCACGCCTCTTCAACCTTTTGGTTGTGTACGTGGGCAGCGACAGGACCCCTTTACTTGTGGACAAACGGGCGCTTGACTCTTTCGATTGAGCGAGATCGGTCTTTGTTGCTTGTCCCACCTACATGAAGGAGTGCGGTGAGGTCGAAGTTCCCACGGAACATAGTCCGCTAGAAAGGTGCTATTGGTTAAGGAGAATGGAGGGAGTAGATCACTCACTGAATCTTTGAAAGAAGAGAATGCGCTTCAAGTCCGCTCATCATGTTCAATCCGTTGAAAGTGGATTTCATTAAGCGGTTCTTCCATCTGATCTGGCAACTGAGATGTGAGTGAAGAAGCTTGCTGATGATAAAGACAAAAGAAGTCGAGATCTTAATTCCAATCTTTGAATTCGATCTCAAAGAAGAAATCCGTTATTGAGCCCATTCATAAGATTGAGTCTGAGAGATGGAGCTCCATCAGTGAAGTTCCAAACAAAGGACTCTCGACACTAAATATGAGATTTCGTTGATCCACGGAGACGAGTCTGATTAATAAGATTTTGAAAATTCATTCGAAATGCAAAAGGAAAGAGTTCACCTTGGCAGAGTGACCTGTGGAAAGATTGATCTCTGGATCATATGATTGATCATCTAATCTCCCGCACCTACCAAAAACCCAATCTACCAACTCAGCTGTTTCCACTGAGATTGATAAGATCCCTCACCTGATTCTGCCTTCTAGTAGCACTTTGACTATGTCCACACCCGCTTCTCTTAGACAATTAGTTCAGTTCGACAAGCAATGACCAACTTCTGGGATAGGCTTTTCTCGAGATCGAAGACTAGACGAAAGAGAAAGAGAAAGACCTTCTTCCACATTCCACTAAAAAAAAGACAACGAACTAAGGAGAACAATCCCATCACCCAGGGCGAGGAGCAAGCAATTGAGCGGACAAAGCACCCGCTTCTCTGACTATCTTAGTTGGGAAGAGAGGAGCACCCTACTTTCCTTCTTCGTTCTGTCGGTGAACCCATCCTTCTTTCTATGAATGATGGCCCAAGGTCGAAGTCCAGGATTCAAATAAGTTCAACGGTAGGTTCCTAGGGTCAGATCTGAACGATCAAAGTGAATTTTCCCGGGAATTTTTGATGAAAAATGGCTCTTTTCATCAATACACAAAGGGGAACTCCAGACTTAGGAACCCAGCTTGGTGGAGCAGGAGAGGAATAAAAACCTTTGCTGTCAGTTTGATTGGCTGACCTGAGTAACCAAATCTTGAACTTCGACCAGGGTTGAGTTTGTCGAATCGATTGGCGACTGAGGTTTCTCCCTTTGATCTAGTTCGCGTATGGAACGTGCTTCGATGCCACCAATTGATAATAGTTGAGTCCCAAGGGATCGACAAGTCCGTGGATTTTCTTTACTTCTTATGCCCCGAATTCTTCTTTTGTGAGTCAATCAATCAAGAGGCCGAACGCTTACTCTCTTTTTGGCTTGATCAAGTCTCGGCTCAAGCTGCCGATGGGCATCCCGAAAGCAAGGAGTTTCTGTCTCTTCCTGCGGATAGCAGATTCATAGGTAAAGTAAAGAAATCCTTGGATTTGAAATCGAAGTCTTCATCCTCTGCATGGCAAGGTGAGAGGTAGGGCTTAACGGCTTCGTCGAAGGAAAGCGCCAAAAAAGGCTTCGTGAGTTTCTTCTAGGCGAGCAGCTCTTCTTTCAAGGCTGCTGGGAGGAGATCTCGCTCTCAATTCCTCTAGTCTAGGCTGTTCTCGCCCTTTCCTCTGTCTCTTCCTCTTTCTTCTGTGCTCTGAGCCCTTCCCCAGTCCGAGTTTATGGCACTACCTCACGATAACGAGAAGGTGAGGCGGCTAGGACGCAACTCTAATCTAAGGACCTCATTTACCTTCTTCCCTTAGGTGATTCTCTAGCGGCAGATAATTATCGGCCGGTACCCTCCCTGCCTATAGGGTGACTTAGGAAAAGCTAGGGTTTACGTCCTATGTTGCGCACTTAAGAAAATCAATCAAGAACAACGGCAGATAATTGTAAACTGCGGCAGAAAAATGCAAAAACATTAAATTATTGGTCGGTCTTATGAGAAGGATAGGCTGGCGCCCAAGCAAGAGAGGTAGAAGCTCCTTTCTCTAGACTTTGACGGTTCACTGGTTTGGGTACGCAGGACAGCGAATCCAACAAAGCCAAATGTGCTTTCAAATCAAAGTGTCAAGGAAGCGGGAAGGCTAGCTAGACGGCTACGATTATGAGAGGAAGTGTGCTTAAATGCGAGGTTTACTAATACGAAATCGACGTTCTCGAGGCCAATCAGGTGATCCGTTGAAATGCCAAGAACGAGGCTTTTGGCTATAGAAAGATGGCCTTCAATTCAATGTTTCGAGTGAGGCCTTCATGATCTGATCAACAATTCCATTTGGTTTTGTTCCTCGGATCGGATAATCCAACCTTGAAGGGAAGCGCCCCTCTTCCCTTCCATGGTTGTGAGCTGCTGGCTCATGCAAGACTTGAATCCAATGAAGAAAATGCGGGTTCTAGAGGCCCAGATAAGGCATGTGATTCAGGCTCGTAAGGTGGTGTAACCATCAAGCATCGAAGAGAGATCAATCAGTAAAGAACATGGCCTTAAATTGCATCTTGATGACATAGCCCCATGGTGGAAGTTGAGGATGAGAATGTAAAGGACTCGAATCAGCTCAACAAAAGGTTTGGGTAGAAAGCTCGAACAGCACATAAAACAACACATAATGTTCAAATAATGTGCAGCAAGATGTGCTGCTACTCGATCCCACTATCCGCCGGAAGGCAGACGATTCAAAGGAGAAAAAAGGAGAAAGCAGACGATCCCCTCATAACAGCCCAGACGATTGCCTACCAATTGCGTCTGATCAACGAGAGTTAGGATGCTATCCGCCGATTCATCTATCCGCCGATCCCACTAGTAGCCCTTTTTCTCCTCCGATCCTAGCCTATCCGCCTCATCTGCGAGGGCCTTCTTCCTCTTTCACCCTTTCCTCTTTCATTTCGAATTCGTCCTTCCGTTGGATTGAGTGAGACAGAAAGACGTGATCTTGCAATGGAGGAATGTCGATTATCAGGCCATTTTGCTTTATCATTTGACAAGATCTTTCATCACCCCCTCTTATCATCATAATGACATGCCAAAAAACGTAGAAAAATGGGCAAATCAACTAAAGACCTCTAAACATAGGAAGCTTGCCTTCACGCCTACACCCTTAGCCAAGTCATCATTCCTCAGACAGTCAATCGCTCTCTCTCGATCATCATCTGCCAATCGCTTAGTCACCAACAGCTTCTTATGAAATGAACAAGAAGTTCATGATGAACAAGAAGTTCATGCGGGCAAGGGTGCTCGTAGATCAGTTGACTACATGTCTATAGTGAGAAATCGATGTGAGATTCCTTCAGATCAAATCATCCATTGGCACACCAAAAGGTCTCTTTCAAGGCCTAAAACATGCATTGTAGCAAACATAAGAAGACGCGCCTGCAAGCCTAGCCCATGAATTCCTCTCTTGAGGCAATCCCAAGCAGTTCATCCGACGCTTCTTCATATGAATATGAGTCTTGTGTGACTTCCTTCTCCAGTTGATCCACTTGAGTACACCGACCCGCCTTCGAACATGTTCATCTCGGGATGGGCTCAATCGAAAGATCTATGAAATGGCGTCTATATTGCGAAAATTGAGTTGGGGGCAGAGAGGGTCTCCCCCCTTATTGGCAGCAAAAACGTCGATTTCAGAGCCTATAACAGGTAAAGAACGAACATAAACAGCAGACGCGCATGCAAGCATCCTTGATGGAGGAGACCAACCTGCCTCTCATAGCATCTTGCTTTCCTGGCTATCTCTGCCCAGATTCAAGATTGGTGGATTTACCAGACGTGACTTCTTGAATTCTGTCACACAAGTTGATTGTTGAGAAGCAAACTTCGCTTCCCTTGCTCCATCTCTCCGAATCAGCTGAAAACAGGTGACTGGGAACTGGGGTCAACAACAAAATTCTACTTTTTGGTGTAATTCCCCGATTTCTTTAATTCTTCAAGATTCCGTAAGTGTTGATCAGCGGAAGGCGCTTATGAGAAAGAACTCGAATGCTTTCTCGGTTGCCAGATCAACTGAAGAATTATCTTCCACAGCTTCTGTTCACGGAGCTGAAATGAACTCCCGATGGTGTTTGTGTTCTGTGCCCCTAAAGATTCTTGTTTTGAAGTCCACTTGTAACGATTCTTTTAAGATTCTTCTTTTTAATGAAAACACCGGAACTGCTATTATTACTATGAAGAGTACTGAACGGAACACGGAACTGAGCTCGAACTCCTTTACTCTCAAGCTTGTGTTGTTCAATCAAGCTAAATGAACAGATTGGAAAAAGGAAGCCACATCACTGAGCGGGACTGAACCCAATCAATCTGTCAACCTAGGGCGGACTGAATCACAGACAGGGATCACCGGGCCGGGCACTTCTGGAAGCTGAGAACGTCCATTCCCTGGCTATCTTTTTTTATCTGTTTACGCGCATTCTATGATTCTGGTAACCAATCTCATAGGGGAGAAGTCATCTGTCACACGCGGGTGTTAGGGCGAACTCCGGACCTCAAACAACGACTTTCGATCATTTTTATCGTTTTGGAAGAGCTCCCCTGTTCGAACATCCATTTCAGCCAAAAACAGGACTTTTGAAAAAGGATTTGAGTTCGGATCCGACTTCATTTAAGACTTTATTTTTCTCTTTCAGTTTCGTCGAGTTTATCAAGTGCGCAGTCATGAGTCTAAAAAGAATAGGGCTTTCCAGTCTAGAATTGAGATCGAGATGGATGCGTCTTCTTTCTCTTGAGCCAAAGCCAAAGAGAGTCAGTCCCTCTGAGGCTGGAACGAAGAAGAACTTCTGCCAGAGTGCTCGAGCCAGATAAAGTAGACGATTTTCCACCTAGAATGAATTAAATAGATTCGTATTAATAATCGATTCGAGGTCCTATAGCTAGACGGTTTTGCACCGAGAATGAATGTGAAAAGAAGATGAAAGAATCGTGTGATACTATAGCTAGCTACGATCCCCTACAAGAGGAATCACTCGACTTAGCCCTTTGGCGGGCGGGCTTCGAGGACCCTACTTACTAATTATTTATGCATGGATGCAGGAAGAGAGCCAACTGCTTTCTTTGGGATCAGCGCTTGGGGTACAATCTATTTATTATAATTTTAGTACACAACCGAGTCTCTTAATAAAGAGAAGTTGGGGACATAGTCAACCTCCTACTATAAGAGCGATTCCCTGGGACCAGGATCGAGGGAAGGGG